ATATGACTGAATCGATCATATAGTTGTAGCAACTAAAATGATTTTCATAAAAAAGAAATCTGATTATGAATTGTGAAACAAAAAAGGGATGTGGAAAAAAAGGAAGGATGATAGAAAGAGAGAATAAAGATCTCAATGATATATGATTCCCATATGTATGGTTTATGAATAATCACTCCATAAAAAAGGCAGTGTGATAACGCATTAAGAAAGAAAGATACAAAATTTACGATTACAAACAATTAAAATATAAGAAGAGATATACAAATAAAAAATAGAAAATTCAATTCAAATAATTTAATAATTAAAAAAAAATAGAATCTAATAAATATTCAATATATATAATAGAGTCTATTATCTATCTAATAAGCTATAAAAAGAAGATATCAAAGATAAAAAAAGATATAAATATCTGTAAATATCTAAATACTAGGAAATAGATAAATAATTGAATCGAGCTTCGAGTTAAGAAAAACTGAGGAGATTTACTCGGAAACAAAAAACCTATTTTGTTGGAAGCTCCATTGCAGAGTTCAGGCCTAAACATTAATGGAGAAGCTATAGGAACGATGGAACCTGTGACTACATAGGATTTTATTGAAAACGAAGAAATCCTAATGATTCACTGGGTAGGATGGCGGAATGAACCAAGAAAAATATATTTCGTCTGAATGGTCATGAATTGACCCTACAAATGAAGGATGAAAGAGTCAATATTCGCCCGCGAACCCTTTATTTTTTTCTTGAATTTAACAATTTCATTTATATTTTATATATTGGATAACTTTTGGCACGATTTTATAGAGGTAAAGTAAAAGACTTTATCAAATTTGATATTGATAAAAGAAAGAAGTATCATATATAAACAAACATGCCTAGTTTATCTAGTTATATATATATAACTCCCTATTTATATAGTAACAAATTCAAGAAAAAAATTTAAAAGAATAAAATAAAATAAGTAGATTCTTTTGATAGAATGAAATACATATGTATATTTATTTCATTCGCGAGGAGCTGGATGAGAAGAAACTTTCATGTCCGGCTCTGCAGTAGAGATGGAATTTAGAAAAAACCATCAACTATAACCCCAAAAGAACCAGATTTCGTAAACAACATAGAGGTAGAATGAAGGGAATATCTTGCCGAGGCAAGCATATTTGTTTTGGCAGATACGCTCTTCAGGCACTTGAACCTGCTTGGATCACAGCTAGACAAATAGAAGCAGGACGAAGAGCAATGACACGATATGTGCGTCGTGGTGGAAAGATATGGATACGTATCTTTCCCGATAAACCTGTTACAGTAAGACCTACGGAAACACGTATGGGTTCGGGCAAGGGATCCCCCGAATATTGGGTATCCGTTGTTAAACCGGGCCGAATACTTTATGAAATGAGTGGAGTATCAGAAACTGTAGCCAAAGCAGCTATGAAAATAGCTGCATGCAAAATGCCTATACGAACTCATTTTGTTGTTTCAGGATAAGTAAACAAAAGTAAAGAAGTATTGAGAATGAAAAAAAAAACCGTGTATATCTTTATCTCTGGACAGACAATATTTCTTTTTTCCCTTACATTTCAATAAGAGATTCAAATAAAAATGATATGATTCAACCTCAAACCCTTTTGAATGTAGCGGATAACAGCGGAGCTCAAGAATTGATGTGTATTCGAATCATAGGAACTGGTAATCACCGATATGCTCATATTGGTGATGTTATTGTTGCTGTAATCAAAGAAGCAGTACCCAACATGCCTCTAGAAAGATCAGAAGTAATTAGAGCTGTGATTGTACGCACGTGTAAAGAACTCAAACGTGACAACGGCATGATAATACGATATGATGACAATGCAGCGGTTATCATTGATCAAGAAGGAAATCCAAAAGGAACTCGGATTTTTGGTGCGATTGCTCGGGAATTGAGACAGTTAAATTTTACTAAAATAGTTTCATTAGCACCCGAAGTCTTATAGTCTTTATAGTCTTCTAAATAATACTAGTAGATAGACATAGATGAAAAAAGGATATGTAATTTTCTATCTATCTCTATAGAATACTCAAATATCTGAAATAGATTGTGTCTCATGCATATACTTTAAATTCCTAAGAATTCTTTATAATTTATAAATTTCAAAAAAAAAATTTAATAAAACAAAAAAGAAGCATGTTGATTATATCAAAATGAGGAGACATCAATAACTAGAGTTCGTCATGGGTAGGGACATTATTGCCGATATAATAACTTCTATAAGGAATGCTGACATGGATCAAAAGGGAAGAGTGAAAATAGTATCTACTAATATCACTAAAAACATTGTGAAAATACTTTTACGAGAAGGTTTTATTGAAAACGTTCGAAAACATAAAGAAAGTCAAAAAAATTTCTTGGTTTCAACCTTACGACATAGAAAGACTGGGAAAGGAAAGAAAAGAATTTTAAAGCGTATCAGCCGACCCGGTCTACGAATCTATTCCAACTATCAACGAATTCCTAAGATTTTAGGCGGAATGGGGATTGTCATTATTTCTACTTCTCAAGGTATAATGACAGATCGAGAAGCTCGACTAGAAAAAATTGGAGGAGAAATTTTGTGTTATATATGGTAATTCTCTTGGGGTACCCTAATTTTCTCTCAAACTTACAACTTACTATTTGTAAAATAGAGAGGAGAAGTGAATTATAGAACTCTTCCTCTATTAGTTAATACTTAAAGGGAGGTTCCCTGGAATGAAAGAACAAAAATTGATTCATGAGGGTTTAATTACTGAATCACTTCCCAACGGTATGTTCCGAGTTCGGTTAGATAATCAAGATCTAATTCTAGGTTATATTTCCGGGAGAATCCGGCGCAGTTTTATACGTATATTACCCGGAGATAGAGTTAAAATTGAAATGAGTCGTTATGATTCAACCAGGGGACGCATAATTTATAGACTTCGCAAAAAAGATTCGAACGATTAGATCCTTCTTTTAAACATCCCCCTTCGTAGGGGATATAATTTGAAGTTCAAAAATGAAAAAAAAATTTTTGTTTCAAAAAAAAATAACTATAGATTCAGAATGAAGGTAAGGAATTATAAATATGAAAATAAGGGCCTCTGTTCGTAAAATTTGTGAAAAATGTCGCCTGATTCGTAGGCGAGGACGAATTATAGTAATTTGTTCCAATCCGAGACATAAACAGAGACAGGGTTAAATTTTCTCAAGTTCTAAATAAAGAACTTTTTAAAAGAAAAACCCATGTACATGTAAAAAGAAAGAAGAAAGGATTCATTTTCATATGAAAACGATATCTCCGTATCTTTCTGTAGATTTCTGATTCTTCTTTTTATTCTTATGAATATGATATAATAAAATATGACAAAACCTATAGCAAAAATCGGTTTACGTAAAAATGCACGTATTGGTTCACATAAGAATGAACGTAGAATACCAAAAGGAGTTATTCATGTTCAAGCAAGTTTCAACAATACTATTGTTACTGTTACAGACGTACGAGGTCGGGTAGTTTCTTGGGCTTCTGCAGGTACTTCTGGATTTAAAGGCACAAGAAAAGGAACACCCTATGCTGCTCAAGCAACTGCATTAAATGCAATTCGTACAGTAATTGATCAGGGTATGCAACGAGCAGAGGTTGTGATAAAGGGTCCAGGTCTCGGAAGAGATGCGGCATTACGAGCCATTCGCAGAAGTGGTATGCTATTAAGTTTCGTACGTGATGTAACACCCATGCCACATAATGGATGTCGCCCCCCGAAAAAAAGACGTGTGTAGAAATAAGAATTCAAGAGATTTCAAGAGAAAGAAATGATTCAATGATCTGATCAAATAATCCTAAATAAAAGAATAGTATGGTTCGAGAAGAAGTAGTAGGATCCACTCGAACACTACAGTGGAAATGTGTTGAATCAAGAGTAGAAAGTAAGCGTCTTTATTATGGTCGTTTCATTCTGTCCCCTCTTATGAAAGGTCAAGCCGATACCATAGGTATTGCCATGCGAAGGGCTTTACTTGGAGAAATAGAAGGAACATGTATCACATGTGCAACATTTGAAAACGTGCTGTATGAATATTCTACGATAGCAGGTATTGAAGAATCCGTACATGAGATTTTAATAAATTTGAAAGAAATTGTATTGAGAAGTAATCTCTATGGAGTTAGGACTGCATCCATTTGCGTAAGAGGTCCCAAATACATAACCGCTCAAGATATCATTTCACCACCTTCTGTCGAAATAGTTGACACGACACAGCATATAGCTAACCTGACAGAACCAATTGATTTTTTTATTGAATTACAAATAAAGAGAGATCGCGGATATCGTTTGAAATCCACAAACAACTCTCACAATGGAAGTTATCCTATAGATATTGTATCCATGCCTGTTCGAAATGTGAATCATAGTATTCATTCTTACGGTAATGGGAATGAAAAACAAGAGATACTTTTTATAGAAATATGGACGAATGGAAGTCTAACTCCTAAAGAAGCACTTTATGAAGCTTCTCGTAATTTAATTGATTTATTGATTCCTTTTCTACATGCAGAGGAAGAGGATATGAATTTAGAGGAAAATGAAAACAGATGGAATCTACCCCTTTTTTCCTTTCAAGACAGATTCACTAATCTCAATAAAAAAAAAGGAATTCCATTAACATGTATTTTTATTGACCAATCAGAATTGTCTTCCAAGACCTATAATTGTCTCAAAAGGTCCAATATACATACATTATTGGACCTTTTGAGTCATAGTCAAGAAGATCTTATGAAAATAAAAGATTTTCGCATAGAAGATGTAAAAAAAATATTGGGCACTCTACAGAAGCATTTTGTAAGAAATTTACCTAAGAAAAAGTTTTCATTTTAAATCCTTTGGAATTTTTTCATTCTTTAGAAAGAAAAAAGAAGAGAATGAGTCTTTAATCTCTGACACGATCCATATATTTGCAGAATAGATCATAATAAGATTGATGTATCTAGGGAAGATCCAGAGGGGGATCTTCCTTAGATACTTATGTTGTGGTATTTCACGGTTGAATCAATTTAAAAAAGACCTAAAGTTAAGGATTTCTCAATAGGTAAAGTCGCTCCAATACCTAACCAAAGAGCTACTATGGTGCCGATCAAAAAGACTGTTGTAGCTACTGGACGACGAAATGGATTTTGAAATTTATTGACATTCTCCAAAAAAGGTACTATCAATAATCCTATTGGTACTGAAATCATTAAAAGAACACCCAATAACTTATTGGGTACTGTGCGAAGTATTTGAAATACGGGAAAGAAGTACCATTCGGGTAATATTTCCAACGGAGTTGCAAAAGGATCCGCCGGTTCACCAATCATTGATGGCTCTAGAACTGCTAAGCCCACATTACATGCAATAGTGCCTAGAATTACCACTGGAAAAATATATAAAAGATCATTGGGCCATGCGGGTTCTCCATAATAATTATGCCCCATCCCTTTAGCTAATTTAGCTCTTAATACAGGATCATTCAAATCAGGTTTCTTTGTTATTTGGATAGGTGAATTTTTGTGGATCCATCCCCCAAAGGAACCGGACATGATAATTTTTTATCATCCGGCTCGAGCAAGAATCACAAAGAATCACAGAAAAAGATCCATAGGAAATCTATATTTCATGTATATCTACAATGTATATCTACATATATAATGACTCTATGTAATAGTAATAAAATATTTACAAAATTTCAATTCCCTGAGTTGTAACGATTCGATTCATTGCAAAGAATGAAGTTCTGACAAGGAAATGCTCAATATCCAAGTAGGCTTACGAATTTGATCAGGATCAAGTGCTTTTTGGATTGTCTCATATCTTTTGGTTGGTATTTATCCCCACAACATCTAGATTTTCTTACATACAAAAATACAAAGTTTTTACTTGTTACTAATAAAGTCTAACCTCTGTTCTTCCTTAGATCCCTTATTTCACTCCGATAGTATCATAGATCAGGGTCGATGCAGAGGAAATGAATGCATCTACATACTATAAGAAACCTACTAAGATTGCTATCAAATTAATACGAAATACTTATTAGTATTATTATTAGAATTCTAAGTTATTAAATTCTAATAAATAAAAAAAAGAAAAATCAAACAAAATAGATAGAACATTGGATCATGGATCATGCCACATCACTTATTCTAGGGATCTTACGGAGTCTTTTCATGCATCACATGATTCGAGTATGATCATAGAAAAGATTCTCCTCAAGCGAATTGGCCTATCCTATGCTACATAAGGGGACTTACGTGATGGTTGGATGCGGAGACACATTGGGTTGTGAAAACCAACGTGGCAGATAAAAGAATATATCTGCATGGACCAATCAATAGTTCAAGTCACACACTCCCATAATCCATCCTCTTTTAGGAAAATATACTTGAACTATTCGTATCAAATAAACAATAAAATACTTCATAGTTGAAGAAAAATATCCAAATAACATGCCTTATTTTTCAATAATCCATATTTGTAGCAATGAAAGACTCTTGTTCCTCCCCGATATGAAAAATTACAAATATCTATGATCTGTCTTCTCTATAAAGGACCCGAAATACCTTGCTTACGTATCATTAGAAAGTGCATTAACAGAAATATGGCAGTAAGAAGAGGCAATACAAAAGTATGTAAACTATAAAAACGAGTCAAAGTGGATTGGCCCACACTAGTACTTCCACGTAATAATTCTACCAAAGGTGATCCTATTATAGGAATAGCCTCAGGTACGCCTGTTACAATTTTGACTGCCCAATATCCAATTTGGTCCCGAGGTAAGGAATAACCAGTTACGCCAAAAGATGCGGTCAATACAGCCAGAACCACCCCTGTAACCCAAGTTAATTCGCGGGGTTTTTTAAACCCACCCGTAAGATATACACGAAATACGTGCAAGATCATCATTAGAACCATCATACTTGCTGACCATCGATGAACTGATCGAATTAACCAACCAAAGTTGGCTTCAGTCATTATGTATTGAACAGAGGAAAAAGCCTCTGTAACAGTTGGACGATAGTAAAAGGTCATAGCAAAACCTGTAGCTACTTGTACTAAAAAACAAGTAAGCGTAATCCCCCCCAGACAATAAAATATGTTGACATGAGGAGGAACATATTTACTAGTTATATCATCTGCAATCGCTTGAATCTCGAGACGTTCCTCGAACCAATCATATACTTTATTGAGATAGGTAACCCAAAAAAGATTCCCCCTCTGAGAACCGTATATGAAAATTTCATCTCGTACGGCTCAAGGCGAAACACACAAATACTGGTTTCAACAGATATGGAATAGAGAGTTTTCAACTTCTTGGAGCTTAGGCTCTTGACTCGATTTGACCCAAAGATACGAAGCGAAGTAAGAAAAATCCGGAATCTCTTCTTTGTGATGATAATGCCAAGAAATACAATCTCAAGTTGGCTCATCCATTTCTCTTTATGTGAATTGTGACAGGCCTCTTGAATCTTCTCTTCCCTATTTTTTTTACTTTTTTGATAGGAATTCTCTTGTTGAGACCCTATGAATCAATTGAAACCTAAGATTCATACTAGAACCACGATGATTTCAGAAAGCCAAAGCTAAACTCAAAGGTTCTCCGAGTAAAAACCATTTGATCATCACTACAAAATCTAAAGAAAGATTTTTCTTTCGGTCAAAAGAAGTCTGAAGGAAAAATTTGTTTGATTTAGAAAAGACTCTTTCCATTTTTTTTAGTCCGGTTGCGAGGTCTGAATAATAGGTATGAATCATAGTTTCAATATTTCTTTTCTTGATCTATTCTATATAGTCTCTATATAGTCCGTGCTCCAGAGACTAGAAGAAATATCTGACGAGGTAGAATCATCTTGATAGAGATGACAGGTCCATTCTCTGTATTATCAATAGGATCAATTATAACAAGTCACACGCTCATATTCCGGAAATGAAATATCAAAAAAAATAAATTTCACGATCGAACTACCAGAATAGAATGGTCTATAAATCCAAGTCTTAAGTAATCTTAATGAATTTTAAGTATTTTAAGCATTAAGAATGCTAGGAAGTCCTAGTTTTTAGGAACTAATTCATTGAAATTCCGTCCAGTAAAACTGATGAATTATAAATTTCTAAAATAATAGATAGAAATATTGCAAATAAAGCCATTGCGACTCCCATAAGTGGTGTAGTCCCCCACCCTGGAGCTACTTTTCCATATTCCGAATTCAATGGTTTCAATAAACTCCCTACGCCAGTTCGTCTTGGACCAAATCTAGAACTACTCTCAGCAGTTTTTGTAGCCATAAATCCTCTTTCATCATGGATTGTAATCTGTTGACTTTGTATAGCATTCCGTTGTAGTTGTAAATAAACGACATTATCGTAATCCATTGTGATCTTGAAATTTTCGAAAAAATGGAAACAGCAACTTTAGTCGCCATCTCCATATCCGGTTTACTTGTCAGTTTTACTGGGTACGCCTTATATACCGCTTTTGGGCAACCCTCTCAAAAATTAAGAGATCCCTTCGAAGAACACGGGGACTAATTGAAGTAACGAGCCTCCCATATGAATATTGGGGGGCTCATTACTTCAATGAAAAGAATGAAAAATAATTTCATTTTTTAGTTGGAACTTTAGGTGGTTCTCGAAAAAAGATAGCGAAAAAGATTATCCCTAAAGTCGAAACTAAGAGGAATGTATAAACCAATGCTTCCATAGATTCGATCGTGGTTTACAATTATAGCTTCCACACCTATTCATTTTGAATCATTTACTAAATAAATTGGAAATTACAATTTATAAATTTACTAGGACTATTCAATCAATTATATTCTATTTCTAATTTTTCTAGATTCTTTTAATAGAAGATATTAGTAAATATTGAATATAAAATACATAATAGATTCAATTAATATTAAAAATATAAATTAGAAATAGAAAGACTAAATACTCTTAAATACTCTATCTAAATAGAAATAAGAAAAAAAATAGAGGCAAAAGATGGCAAAGTAATTTTGTATCAGACTGCTTGTCTCTTTGTAGTTGGATCTCCAAGTTTTTGGAATGTTCCAAATTCTACTTGAGCATCCAAATCTGGATCAATACCGGCAAAAACATCTCTGAACAAGGTTCTGGCGCCATGCCAAATGTGTCCGAAAAAGAAGAGCAAAGCAAACGTAGCATGCCCAAAAGTGAACCAACCTCTTGGACTGCTACGAAAAACACCATCGGATTTCAAAGTAGCCCGGTCTAATTCAAAAATTTCACCTAATTGAGCACGTCTAGCATATTTTTTCACAGTAGCAGGATCACTATAAATGACTCCATTGAGTTCGCCACCATAGAATTCAACAGTTACCCCTACTTGTTCAACACTATACTTGGATTCTGCCCTTCTAAAAGGAACATCGGCCCTCACAATTCCGTCTCCATCTACTAAAACTACCGGAAATGTTTCAAAAAAGGTAGGCATACGACGTACAAAGAGTTCGTGCCCTTCTTTATCTCTAAATAAAGGGTGCCCTAACCACCCAACAGCTATTCCATCCCCGTTATCCATTGAGCCTGCTCTGAACAATCCCCCTTTCGCCGGATTATTACCAATGTAATCGTAAAAAGCTAATTTTTCGGGAATTTTAGACCAAGCTTCCGATAAGCTCAGATTTTCGGCTAATCCGGCCCCAACTCTTCTATATATTTCTTGCTGGAAATACCCCTGATCCCACTGATAACGAGTGGGTCCAAATAATTCGATTGGGGTAGTTGCTGAACCATACCACATAGTCCCAGCAACAATGAAAGCTGCAAAAAAAACAGCAGCAATACTACTGGAAAGCACAGTTTCAATATTACCCATGCGCAATCCTTTGTATAGACGTTGAGGCGGACGGACACTAAGATGGAATAGACCCGCTAATATACCCAATGTACCTGCTGCAATATGATGAGACGCTATTCCCCCCGGAACAAAAGGATCAAAACCTTCCGCACCCCACGCTGGATTTACAGATTGTACTTTTCCAGTTAGTCCATAAGGATCAGACACCCATATTCCAGGACCATATAAGCCTGTTACATGAAATGCGCCAAAGCCAAAGCAAGCCACTCCTGAGAGAAATAAATGAATTCCAAAGATCTTGGGCAAATCCAAAGAGGGTTTTCCCGTACGTTCATCAGAGAATATTTCTAGGTCCCAATAAACCCAATGCCAGATAGCTGCCAAGAAGCACAAGCCGGAAAACAAAATATGTGCCCCTGCCACGCCTTCATAACTCCAAATGTCCGGATTCGTTATAGTTCCTCCTGAAATATTCCACCCCCCCCATGAATTGGTTATTCCTAAACGAGTCATGAAGGGTATAACGAACATGCCCTGTCTCCACATTGGATCAAGAACAGGATCAGAGGGATCAAAAACCGCTAATTCATATAGAGCCATTGAACCGGCCCAACCAGAAACTAGAGCTGTATGCATTATATGGACAGAAAGCAATCGACCGGGATCATTCAATACAACAGTATGAACACGATACCAAGGTAAACCCATGTAAATACCCCTTTCTGAAAAAGAAATAGACATTATGTAACTTTATTGCATTGGAAAAGACTAGACCGTGTACTTCACCTGTTCGGTATATTTTGTATAGGATAAGGATTAATATTTATTTGTATTCCTTTCTGTTATTTAGAAGAAAAAACAGAAACAGATCTTATTCTATACCCGATAAGTACCAATACGCAATGGGAGGGTTTTGTGGAAAAGAATGTATAGATACTTGTTTCTCATTCAGAAAAATTGGAACGAATGGGATTAATCCCATTCGTTCCAATTTTTCTTTATTGATTCTGTCTTCCTCTATGAACCTTCCAGTCTATATCTATAGAATAAGAATATTTTATTAGAATAGAAGAATGAATAAGATTTAGTTCTATTTTATATTCTTTTCTATATTAGAATATTAGAAAGTTCTTTATATAGTTCTCTTTTCTATAATTATCTATAATTCTATAATATTTTTTGATTCTATATTCTTTTTTTCTATCTTCTAGTATTATATTATTTATATTATAGAAAAGAAAGAAAAAAAATTAAGAAGACAATAAAGCCATTGTTACGTTTCCATATTAAAGTAAAGTATAGTACTTCATTTTTTTCTTTCTTTTCATGCCAATTGGTGTTCCAAAAGTACCTTTTCGGAGTCCTGGAGAGGAAGATGCAGTTTGGGTTGACGTATAGTGCGACTTGTCAGACATATCGGTCATACGGTATTTCCCCGTTATCTCTCCCGATCGAGTATTCTATGTTTCGCCCAATCCAATAGATATTATTCAATATTTTCATAATTGAACCATCAATAATTCGGAGCGTGAAGCACAATGATTCCTATTGGCAATCAATATTATCAATTAGAATAATTGATGGTTTACTTGGACTGATAAAAGAAAGTATCCAGGCTCCGTTCAGAGAATACCAATTTTGGAATGGTAAGAGTAAAGTAATAGAATAGAAGTGTAAATATAGTAATAGAAAGATTCACTAGAAAAAATAAAAAAAAATCTAAATCGAATTAATAAATTTTGAAATTAATTAGTAATGAAATAGAATATAACTTGATAAAATTGAATCTATTCTATATTCTATGAAATATATTCTATTTTTTTACACGATTACCACTTGTATCATAAACTCTTCATAGTTTAGGGAAAGGTATGAAATGAATGGAAAAAAAAGAAGTGGTACTGAAACTATTTGCCCTATATGCACAAATGGAATTCGGGCAAATCTTTCCCCGGAGTAGAACAAGAACCTAAAAGAATTGAGAGGGCCCATTCAGGAACAAGAAAATTACATCGTTATTTGAATTTCGATGAAACAATACATCAATAAAAAGTTAGTTAAATAAGTTCAAAAAATTCTTTTTTATTTTCTACATTAGAGAATATAGGGAAGGAGGCCAAAACTCCTGTAAAAAAAAGAAATAGGACTGGAATTAACACATTGATTTTTTTCACAATTCTTTCAAACCGTATGCATCCAAAGGTGCACGTACGGTTCCTAAGGGATACAATTTTGCCCTAATCAACCGACTTCATCGAGAAAGATTACTTTTTTTAGGCCAAGAGGTTGATAGCGAAATTTCAAATCAACTTGTTGGTCTCATGGTATATCTCAGCATAGAAGATGATACTAGAGATCTTTATTTGTTTATCAATTCTCCAGGCGGATGGGTAATACCAGGAATAGCCATTTATGATACTATGCAATTTGTGTCACCGGATGTACATACAATATGCATGGGATTAGCCGCTTCAATGGGATCTTTCATTCTGGTCGGAGGAGAAATTACCAAACGTCTAGCATTCCCTCACGCTTGGCGCCAATGAGTTTTTATTTAAGATGAGAAAAAAAGACTATGCCTTCGCTGTATCAAATATGAATTAAATAAAGAAGAAGTAATAATAGCATGGCACTTCGAGTTCGATATGAACAAACCATTATTGTTTTTTTTATAACACGAAATTTTGTATCGAGAAAGTAGTATGAAAGAAGGGTTATTCCCAATTTGATCTTATGTGTCAAGAGTAAATTTTAGCGTCACAAACCCTTTTTCTTCCACACCAGAAGTCTCTTTCTTATCTTTATGTTATGAGAAGAAAGAGGAAAAAGAATTTTCTCCTTCTTGAATCGTATCAAAAAGAAACTTTGGGATTGCTAATGAGATAAATAGATAAAGCAACAGAACCATCATAGTATTTTTTTCCTACTACGAAAGGAAGGATGGTAAATGGATCATTTAACGATTTGGATCGGATGGGTTCTATTTCTTCTTTTCGATAGACGAAATTTGACCAAAAAATAAATTCCATTGCAGAGCCGTATGCAATGTACAAAAGATGCCCGTACGGTTGTTTAATTCTATTTTTTTTATATTTCCCCTTACTTTAACCCAATCGTGCAAGATAGAAGAACCGTTCATGATGAATATCATCAGGGTTATGATTCACCAACCTGCTAGTTCTTTTTATGAGGCACAGGCAGGGGAATTTATCCTGGAAGCAGAAGAACTATTGAAGCTTCGCGAAACCCTCACAAAAGTTTATGTACAAAGAACGGGCAACCCTTTATGGGTTATATCCGAAGATATGGAAAGGGATGTTTTTATGTCAGCAATAGAAGCCCAAGCTCATGGCATCGTTGATCTTGTAGCGGTCGAAAATGAAAATACCGGGGATTTCGTATAAATATCGAATTCCATTTCAAAATTTGAATTTTCTGTTATTTTATATTTTCTATTGAATAGAAATCATTCATAATCATCAACCATCAGGTTAAGATCGATCTAAACCAACCCGCTCTATTCTATCTAGAATGAGATTCTATAGACATCACATGCCAACCATTAAACAACTTATTAGAAACGCAAGACAGCCAATAAGAAATGTCACGAAATCTCCCGCTCTTCGAGGATGTCCTCAGCGTCGAGGAACATGTACTAGGGTGTATGTGCGACTCGTTCAATTCAGATAATGAGTTTGAAGAAATGCAAAAAGTCTTTACGACCACTAGGATAGATAGAGTGGAAGACGGACATTTAATTAACTCTTTTCTAATATCTAAAATATCTAAAAAGGAAGATCTATCATCTACCTATTATGATTAGGTTTCTTATGTTATGAAATTTATGGTTTCTATTGGTGCAAATCCAATCACTCCGTTTGCGATTTTGAGATGAGAAGCAATTCTCCATTGGTAACAAATAGTTATCCATTAAGCGGAGAAAATAGTTTTATAAGAAGCAAAAAGGTTATGCTCCTATTCTTGAAAAAACGGACTAATAGGGTAAGCTACCCAGCTAACTTTCAGAATTCAATGCCGTCACTTTATGGATAGCTTTTTTGTGAAAAGGACTATTTATTACTTTCTAATTAGAATTGTAAAAAGAATTTTAATTGAAAAATAAATGGGTAGAGCCAAAGAGTGTGAACTATACAAGTTCACAAGAAAATTTGATGAAATGAAAGAAGAGGCTCCGGTGTATAGAGAGAACCTCACCGTTTCATAAGTTGCCATAGAAACGAGGAAACCCGCTATTCTTTTCTTTTTTATTTAGTAGCATTTTCTTTCCAGGCGAGATTGCCTGGAAGAAAGAAAAAGTCGTGGTCGGGAAGGTTATAGTAGCAAAAGCCATTGGAATTTATATTTTATATATCGGAAGAATACGTTTTGTTATTAATTGACCGGCGGAAAAGGATGACTGAGAGAAATAAATTAGTTATTCAAGAAAGTTTCATTTGATTCAATGACTAGAGTTAAACGAGGATATACAGCTCGGAGACGTCGAAAAAAAATTCGTTTATTTGCATCAACCTTTATAGGGGCTCATTCAAGACTGACTCGAACGACTACTCAACAAAGAATAAGAGCTTTGGTTTCCTCTCATCGAGATAGGAGCAGGAAAAAGAGAGATTTTCGTCGTTTGTGGATCACTCGTATAAATGCAGTAACTCGTGAGGGTAGGGTATTCTATAGTTATAGCAAATTCATAAAAAATCTGTACAAGAGACAATTGCTTCTGAATCGTAAAATACTTGCGCAAATAGCCTTATCAAATAAGAATTGTTTTGATATGATTTCCAATAAAATAATCAATCAAAAAGAAAATACAAATCAAATAAAGGAATAAAATAATCTTAATAAAATCTATTATACAAGTATACAAGAAAAAAGAATGATTGAAACAGAATTTCCCGGAGAATGAACTCCGGGAAGATAGAAGAAAAAAAAGGAAAATTTGAATAGTAGGAATAAATGAAAATCTTTCAAGAAAAAAATTTCTTCCCCATTTTTCCTTTTTTATTTTTTTATAACACAAGAATAAAATATGGATTCTAGGGTTTTTGAGCAAAACAGGAATCTGAGCTTAAGTTCCAATTGGAGTTTTGAGGAATATATCTATTTATTTTTGGTTCTAGGACTAGTAGTTCTAGGGATCGACTCCGCTCTATCAAATTGTTTCTCGTTATTACGAAAAGGTAACGAAGATAAAATACGAGCTTGTTTTATAGCAATAGTAATTAATCGTTGTTGTTTCAAGGTCAACCTATTCACCCGTCTAGATAATATTTTTCCTTGTTCACTAATAAATCGACTAATTAAACTCATGTTTCTATAATCAATTTGATCCCCCGATCCAATTGGGGGTAAACGCCTACGAAAAGATCGCTTGGATTTACGAAAAAGTTGTTTGGATTTATCCATAGTTTTTTTATCCCTTGTTTGTTTATTCCTTATGTATAAAATAATCTAGAAAATACAATTCTATTTTTTTCTTATTCATTTAAGATCCGACCAAAAGAGGGTTTTTTTTCTTATTTTTTCTTATATATGTTAAGTCCTGCTCCTTGGAAAAATCACACACGCATTCTGTTCTATCTATTTCTTTATTTCCCCATGAATTGTATACTTTTTACAATAGCGACAAAATTTTCTCAATTCTAATCGATTGGGTGTATTGTGTCGATTCTTTTGAGTAATATATCTAGAAATGCCCGGTGATTTTTTATTGACACCCTTTCGAACACAACAGGTACATTCCAAAATCACTAGAATTCTGATATCTTTACCCTTAGCCATGAACCTCCTTTTCATTTTGGATCAACTTCACTTTAGAACTCTACTCATTTTCTTTTCAATTCGAACCAAAGACAAAATCATAAATAAGAAGAAAAGAAAAAATCTATATTCTATATTAAGAAATTAATAAAAGTTACTAACTAGAAATGGAATTTTTAAAGATTTTTTTCATTATTAGAATTTGAATAACTTCGAAGTACTAGAATCTAAAATAGAATTCTTAGGAATTACTATAACTAGAAAGAAAGAGAGTCATGTTCATTAAGAAAAGAATATTAAGAATATAGTAATAATTAAGTAATACAATTTTTTCGAACTTTTTTTCTAACTAGAAATTCTTACTATCCTAATCTCAGTATTTTCTTCTTTCTCTATTAGAATTTCGTCGAACTACCCCTAGACTGGATCCAAATCCAAATTTTCTTTCTTTTCCCAAAAATTATATCGTAGATTCACTATCGTAGATTCACTGAGGTTCGATATAATTTTTCTTTCTTCTTTCCTATCCTAAAGAAAAAGGGAATATAATTGGAGCCATGTTACGTAGAATTTATCTCAAATCTTCTTCATTTCTTCACATATCAATACAAGAATTCAATCAGAATGAAAAAAAGGGGAATGACAAGGCATCTGGAAATAAACGATTAATTTCTATCAATAGACCTGCTAAAGACCCAAACCATAAAGTGGTTAGCACAGGTGCCGTAGAGAGATATGTTTTTATATCTCGCATTGAAAATCCTCCTTCTTCTTTTATTTTCTATTTTATTGTCATTCTTTATTTGTATTTTATATTGTAATACATATATAGTCTAGTTCGATATTGTATATTCTAATAAATAGATCATAGATAACCCGATCTTGTAGTTAAAGGCCTTTTGTTTTTGCCGACAAAAACATTTTATATGTCTTTATATAGGTAGAGGAAAAAAGAAGGATGTGGAAAAAAAAACATGGATTTTGTAAAATGACACTGTACAACAATTTAGAAAAAGGGATGTAGCGCAGCTTGGTAGCGCGTTTGTTTTGGGTACAAAATGTCACAGGTTCAAATCCTGTCATCCCTACTTCTTCTTTCTCCTATGGACAGTTACGAGGATTCATTTAGTAAGATCAGGTCAAATTGGACATAATTTTTCATTTTTACATACTCATACTATATTTATGCAATACCCTTTGAAATTCTTTTCTTTACAATCGTATATACTGTTATAGGATATAAGAAAGCGCTCTTAGTTCAGTTCGGTAGAACGCGGGTCTCCAAAACCCGATGTCGTAGGTTCAAATCCTACAGAGCGTGATTGCATTCCGTTTATGTTATGTTAAATTCCAATGAAATAACTTAACAAAACAAAGTATAATTACAACTTGAATTTGACCCCCTCCTTGTGGGGGGTCAATCAAAAAAAGAAATGTTACTCAATCAAAGGTCCAACTGATCACCGCGCCTGTATTGTAAATATGCAGTTACAAATAATCCTATTAAAGTAATAGGGATTAGACCTAAGACAATTCCAAATAGAAAAATTTCAATCATTTCAATTTGTTTTAGGTAATAAAAACAGAGATAAGATCTATCCCTAAATATTAATCTGAATTATCCGTGAATCTCAATGACCAGGAATTGGCAATTGACACGGGAAGGAACCATAGAATACCTGAAATGAAATATTCAGAGAGACTTTGATTGTGATTTTTTCAATTGAATTTCATTCTTTTCAAATAAGTTGTATCTTGTTCAAACCAATAAATAGAGCTGGGGTTATAGTTGAAGCAGCCAGTAAAAAGCCGAAATAACTAGTTAGAATAGGCATGAAAGAGCTAAATTAGATGTGTTCTTTTACTACATATATG